CAGAACTTCCTTCTTGTATCATCAAACCATCACCCATTAATACAACGCCAACATTATTTGATTCCAAATTCAGAGCAATTCCTATTGTACCCTCTTCAAATTCTACTAATTCGCCTGCCATTACTTCATCAAGACCATGAATACGAGCAATGCCATCGCCCACTTGAAGTACGGTACCAGTATTCACAATCTTTACTTCTCTATTATATTGTTCAATACGTTTACGGATAATATTACTAATTTCGTCGGCTCGAAGGGTTACCATTAGTGTTTTGTTTTTTTTTATTCTTTTTCGGAAGCAAAGGGAAAAATAATGCCTAAACTCTAAACTAAAGTAAAAGTAAAAGGGCTAATCTGTTATTTCTTCCATGGCCCCTAGAATGCCAATATTAGCACGGATCGTACGGAAATGTAACTCACTATTCAAACAACTATTCAGAGTTCCTAGAGCTCCTTGTAAGGCTTGTTGAAAAACTCGTTGTCGGACCTGATTAATCGCTCTTTGTTGTTCAAAATGAAGGGTTTCATTTTTGTAATTTTCTAATCGTTCCAAAGTGTCACAAGTGGCATTAATCAAATTTTCTTTTTCTCGTTCTATCTCAGAGTATCCATTCATTCGATACTCATCTGCTTCTATTTCAACTTTCCGTAAGCGAGTCCTGGCTCTTTCGAGCTGCTCAATGGCCCCTCTACGTAATTCTTCCGAATTTCGAATAGTACTCAAGATCCTCTGTTTTCGATTATCTAATAAATCATTTAATGAAAGTAGATTATCTTACCATTAATTTCACAACTTCCATAATCTCTTCCCGAACCAAACATGAATCTTTCGATTCATTTGGCTCTCACGCTCAATTATTTATTTTATGTTATGGGCATTCCCATATCTTTTTTTTTAATGTAATGAGCCTACCCTCTCTTTTCTGTTTATATTCAAAAACATCGAAACTGATATAAGACCAGAATATTAGAAGGACTCTTCCGACCAGACAAAAATCTCTAATTGTCAGCAAAGTTCTTTCTTTATTTGTATTTGTTCTTTATTTGTATTTGTTCTTTATTTGTATTTGTTCTTTATTTAATTTAAAATTAAAATTTACAATTTATTTCTATATTTTTTTTATTTCCTTTTTTTCTTCACTTCAAATCCAAAAATTCCTATTTTTTTTTTACGTAGGTCGTCGATTCGGCATTGGAAAAAAAAGAGCAAGATGCCCATTTTTTTAATAAATGGTTCAAATCGTTTTATCGATATGAGTGTTCTATATCAGATAAATTACCAACTATTCATTTTTAAACCATTTCGGTACGTTAGTACCGGTAGAAAGAGTACCATGTTTTGCCTGGACTTCAAACAGTTTAGCTTTAACCATGTTAATGGTCTCACATTATTGGTTGATAGAGAATCAAATTTACCAATAAGTCACGAAATGCTATGGTTCTTACATATGATTTCTTAATTTATTCAGAAATAATTCGTTGAGATCGTGCACTTTTTTTCCTATTTATCCTATAAAATGAATAAAATACCATAAATAAAGTGCAGTCGGATGGATCCAACCTATTCTTGAAATACACAACTCGCACACACTCCCTTTCCAAAAAAAATCAATACACCAAGCACTACACTTAGATTTATTGGATTTGTTGCTAAAATATCGGTATTAAACCCGAAACTCCCGGCGGATGGCCAGTGACCCAAGGAAAGGAAAGAATCGGTTACATTTTTCATATGTTCTCCTCTTATAGATAGGACTAACAAAGAACAGAGTTCTTTTTGTATCACTTCATCGTCCCTTTTTTGGTCGATTTCTTTTTATTATATAAATAATATTTCCATTTTTTTTTTTATGTGAGTAGATTAAATCTAGTAATTTAATTTGATAATTTTAAAATTTCTTACTTGAAGTTTCCAATCCAATAAAATACTTATTTTATTAGGTTAAGTCTTGGGTCTCATGTCAATTGTGAAATATCTCGTTTGTTGAAACGATTCCTAAAAAAAGTAAAAAAAAGGTTTACATTGTACTAAGCTAAGGACGCGAAGGAAGAAAACGAACAGATCCAGTAATTACTCATCCTCAAAACAGTCCTTCCTTTCCTGGGGTATTGTCTCAACAAATAAATAATTGTAGGAGTAAAGCGTTGATATAATTAGAAGAAGCAAACAGCAATTCTGAGTTAATAAAATAAGAAAAAAGTATAGCGAGTTAAAAAAATAAGAAAAAAAGTATAGTATGTAAGGTACTTTTTTACATTTCTAGGATTAAACAAAAGGATTCGCAAACAAAAGCGCTAACGCCACGACCAGTCCATAAATTGTTAAAGCTTCCATAAAAGCTAGACTAAGCAATAAAGTACCTCGTATTTTACCCTCTGCTTCTGGTTGTCTCGCAATACCTTCTACAGCTTGGCCTGCAGCAGTACCTTGACCAACTCCAGGTCCAATAGAAGCAAGCCCTACGGCCAATCCAGCAGCAATAACGGAAGCGGCAGAAATAAGTGGATTCATGGTAAGTTCCTCGCACCCCAAAAAAAAAATGGTTAATGATACAATCAACCAATGAATTTTTACTTCATTTTTTTATCATTTTTTTCATTAAGATTTTATCATTAAGATCTATCTGATTAAGATCTATCGGGTCGAAATAACTAAAAACTCCGAATTGAAATGATAATATTACTGAATCGTCAGAACTATTTCGATATCTCATTTTGAGTTTCTACCCATAATGGAGTTTTTGTTTTTGTAAATACATATGTATACGGTTCTAGTTATTGCATTTCTTTGTTTCGAACCATTCTTTCATTCAATTCTTCTTTCCTTTCTTTTTTCTTCTAGATACTATCCTTGAGTTCATCTCTTTTTTGCATTTCATTCAATCCACAATCACAGACGAAACAGAAGGACTTTTATTGGAACTATATAAATGCAGTGAACCGCAATCAAATCAATCAATAATATATATATATATATAGGGTATATAATAATATATATATATATTAGGAATAGTCCTATATAACTAGTAAATATCTAATATCACATATACATTTGTTTCTTCCATAACGTAAACCACCCACATTTTATATTGAATCGGATTCTAGAATCATTCCTCGAAACAGACACAGGGGCTGGACTTATAGAGATTACATACATCTAGTGTGACCCCCCCAACCCATCTTTTTTTTACAATTCCGCAATATCGTCTATCTTTTTTCCTACGACTCTAGGTCGTATGTATATTCATACGTATTTGTATTTGTATCTATTATGTTCCCCAACCAAGTGGATTATCTTGAATCATGCATGAATTGGGATAAGCTTAAAAAAGACTATTTCGAAAACTAGTCAATGATGACCCTCCATGGATTCACCTATATAAGCCGCGGCTAACGTTGCAAAAATAAGAGCTTGAATACCGCTTGTAAATAATCCAAGAAGCATAACAGGTATAGGAACTACTGAAGGGACTAAAGAAACAAGAACAACAACTACTAATTCATCAGCCAATATATTCCCGAAAAGTCGAAAACTAAGAGATAAAGGTTTTGTGAAATCTTCTAGGATGTTAATTGGTAAAAGTATTGGGGTTGGTTGAATGTATTTCCCGAAATAACCCAATCCTTTTTTGGTAAGACCCGCATAAAAATATGCCGCTGACGTGGGTAAAGCTAAAGCAACAGTAGTATTTATATCATTCGTAGGCGCAGCTAACTCCCCATGAGGTAATTGTATGATTTTCCAAGGTAAAAGAGCACCTGACCAGTTAGAAACAAAAATAAATAAGAACATAGTTCCAATAAAGGGAACCCAAGGACCGTATTCTTCTCCAATCTGAGTTTTGCTCAAATCTCGAATAAATTCAAGGACATATTCGAAGAAATTCTGGCCGTCGGTCGGAATGGTTTGTGGATTCCGAACAGCTATGATGACTGAACCTAATAAGATAGCAATTACGACCCAAGAAGTGATAAGTACTTGGGCATGGATTTGTAAACCTCCTATTTGCCAATAGAAATGTTGGCCTACTTCTACACCCGATATATCGTATAACTCTTTGAGTGTTTTAATGGAACATGGTATAACATTCATATTGTCCTCTGACAGAAATTGAACTTCAAAAAAGGAATTATTTTGATTCAACCATCTATTTCTCAACTCACTAACTTGAATCATTAATCGTATATTTATTTTATTTACGATACCAAGAAATTACATAACATCATAACATAATATCAATATCCCCAGTACTTTTTTTATCTCTTTTTAAAAATTCAAAAATAGTAACCGATCCAATAAATCTATGAGTTGCCAAATAATTAACTAATCTTATTATTCTTAATGATAATCAACGATTTCTTATATAGCTAGAACGACCCTCACAAATTGCAGATACTAATTTGTTAAGAATCAATCGGATTGAAGCTATAGCGTCATCGTTTGCTGGAATCGAAATATCTGCGAGATCTGGGTCACAATTTGTATCGATTAAACAAATTGTTGGAATACCCAAAATGACACATTCTCGAAGAGCCGTATATTCTTCTTGCTGATCAACGATGATCACAATATCAGGCAACCCCGTCATATATTTGATCCCACCGAGATATGTTTGCAAGGTAGATAATTTTCTCTTCAACATTGCTGCATCTCTTTTGGAGAGACAGTTGAGTTTCCCCATCTTTTGTTCTGCTCTTAAGTCCCTGAACTTGTGAAGTCTCGTTTCCGTAGTGGACCAATTCGTTAACATACCACCAAGCCATTTTTTATTAACATAATGACACCGAGCCCTTATTGCAGCTGATGCTACTGAATCCGCTGCTTTATTTTTTGTACCAACGATTAAGAAGTTTTTTCCCCTACTTGCTGCATCAAAAACTAAATCACAGGTTTCTGATAAAAAACGAGCAGTTCTAGTGAGATTTGTAATATGAATACCTTTACGCTTTGCAGAGATGTAAGGGGCCATTCTAGGATTCCATTTCTTAGTACCATGACCAAAATGAACTCCTGCTTCCATCATCTCTTCCAAATTGATGTTCCAATATCTTCTTGTCATTTTTCCCCAGACACTTCCTTTTTTTTAACAAAGAGACGAGGTACCCTGAAATAAATAATTGTTCCGATGGAACCTTCTAGGGGGGATTGACCGTTGATACACGACCCAAACCATTAATTTCTTTTAATTACTTATTTTATTTATTACCAATTTAATTACTTATTTTATTTTTTACCAAATCAATAATCGGACCAGATAATTGAAAGATAGTTAAAGTGAAAGGAAAGAATCCGCTCTTAGGAATCATTAAATCGAGTAAATGATTGTTCTGATGTCTCATGGAAATTTGTCTCATGGAAATAGTTTTGGACGTAAGACCAAAATAATTCTCTATGGTGTAACAAAATATCTCTTATTTCCAACTCGAATAGATTCTTTCTTTTGATTTCCAAATGAATGTTCTTGTCTTGCCTTGAAGGGTGTACTAATTTTTGGAATCCGGTACCAACAGGTATAATCCCCCCCAGAACAACGTTCTCTTTCAGGCCTTTCAACCAATCAATACGACCTCGTAGAGCAGCTTTTGCTAAAACTCGAGCGGTTTCTTGAAAACTTGCTTCGGATATGAAACTTTGAGTATTTAGAGATGCCCTCGTTATTCCCAATAAGATTGCCCGATAACAGATCGCTTCGTCCAAAGCACGCCCTGCTCGTTCCGCTCGCAAAAAGCCGATTAATTCTCCAGGTAAAAAAACATTAGACATTCCATCTTCTGAAACCAACACTTTTGATGTTACTTGACGTACAATAATTTCTATATGTCTATTATGGATCTGTACCCCCTGGGATCGATAAACCTTTTGGATCTTATTAACCAAAGAGATACGACTTTGGGCTATGGTTAGCTCAGCTCCAATCAAGAATCCCCAGGGGATTCCAAGAATTCTTTGTATACGTTCGTTCCAACCTTCAACTCTCCTTTCTAGGTTCATCGATATTGAATCAATCGAACGCACTTCTAAGATTTGTTCTACTTTTGGAAGACCTTGCGTTATGTCACCAGATCTCGATTTTTCATATATAAATGTAACTAATGTATCTCCTTCGTAAAGGATTTCTCCATAATGGCTATGAACAGTTGCTCCTGGAGTGGCCAAATAGGGTTTAGCTGATCTTATAACTAAGGAGTCAACATGAACAATTAAAATTTGACCAGATTTTTTTACGTGTGATTCGTATTTGAATAGACATACATTTTCACAAATAAATTGTCCAAGGCTAATTATTGTAGATGTCTCTTCACAATAATCGTGATGGAGAAAGCACCAATTCAAATGGAATGGATTCAAAATTATGTTACCACATGGATCGGGATTATAAATCCTTCTATTTTCATCTATTAAACAGTATTTAAGTACTTGGAAAGTCTGTTTAAAATTGTCAAGTAGCAAATATTTCTTTAACAAGATATGATTATGAGTTATTAAATAGTAAGATGAAAAAAAATTCGCTATTTTAGGGACAATAGTCCCTAAGGGACCCAGCAAATCCCTAATTTGGATTATGGGATCTGATTCTTTTGTCACATTGTTATATTTCGAGCCATTGAATGGACCAATTCGAGAACAATTGGATGATGACAAAATTATCAAAGATTGGCATTCCTTATTTTTATTTCGATTCAACAACGTACCAATACCAATAGTTCCTTGATGTTGGATAAGTGATTGAATCTTCGCCTTGGAATAAAAAGGATTGATATTGGTGCGATCTAATCCATTATCGGAAATCAATACGGAACTTGCCCTATCATATCTTTTTCCGGTATACGAAATAGTGGACTTGACTAACTCAATTCTTATGAAATCGCGAATCAGATCATTTGTCTTTACCTCAACAAAGGAAGCATGAACCTCTTCTATAGAACCATTTTTTTCTTGGTCCCAATTCAATACTAAGCAAGTCCGAACTAATTGAATACTTGTGTGATAAATTCCTCGAATTGACTTGCCATTTCCATAAAGGATATAATTGACAACTCTAAGTTGGACATTATCCTTTTCCTGCAAGAGATCCCGAGGGAAAAGTGTTGCTAAATTTATCCCATCAGCTATTTCATATGTGACTACGGACCGAACCGAAACAAAATACTTTTTCTTGGTGGGTGTAATCCGTTGGACATAGATCCAATTTTTCAATTTTTTTGATTTCTTAGAATTTTTTTTTTCTGTCTCTGGTGGTATCAAAATGCCGCTGTGCCTGGATATCTTATCTGTTTCCCCAGGAAAGTGAATATCTCCAGAAAAGATTTTCAGTTCAATACTTTTTTTTTTTCTCTCCACTCGGACTAATCCGCCTACCCGGCTTCTTGTATTTAAAGCGAGTTGTGTATCTACTCCAATGATACTATTGTTCCGGACCATTATGAACGAAGATCCGGGTAAGATATGCACTTCTTCGAGAATGAAAAAAAACCGATCTACTTTCTGGTATTTCGGACTAAATTCTTTTGCTCCTCGATACTCAATCAAATTCTCTTTTTTTATGATTGAATCTACCTCTATGGTCCCATATTTAGTAATTCCTGAACTATTTCTTCTGTATCGTGGATCATCAAAATAAGCAAGAATACTATTTCTACGTAAAATACCATTTATGGGTATTTCAATCGAAATACCAAAACAGGGCATTAGTTCTTTATCTCGTTCTTGATCATATTGTAATGGGATAATGAATCTATTTCTTCGTTTTTTCGCCAAGAAATCAGAATTTTCTTGGAGAATAGAAGGATATATGAAATTCCAATGACCATTGGATATGATTCGATCAGGTCTTGAATAGTCAAGAATTTCCCTATCTTTTTTACCAGAAGTATCCAACAATTTATGTCTTACTCGATGATTAGTCATTGAGAGGTCAAAGATATATCTTTCTTCGAAAGAAAAAGAATGAACATTCATTTGATCTTGATCTTTGTGGAGTGAAAAAGACACTATACTGGATCTGCGCGGACCTCCCGCTAATACCCATAAATGACTTGTTTTTGGTAATAGATGAACATTACCATGTGTATATTCAGATGCATGGTGGACATCGGTACTCCAGTGCATTTCTCCCTCTGATTCAGAATAAATATGTTTTCGTACCTTCTCTTTAAAACGAAAAGTAGACGTTCCGGCACGAATCTCAGCAATCACTTGTTCTGATTCTACATATTGATCATTTTGAACTAAAATCAAACTTTTTGGTGGAATATTCACATTATGGATAATATCCCGAGTCTCAATAGTTACATACAAGTCTATAGAACATAGAAAAGCAGGATGCCCATGACGGGTACGTGTGGGATAAACCAAATCCTCATTAAATTTTATTTTTCCATTAGAAGGAGCTCGTACATGTTCGGCAGTATCACCTGTGAATACTCCACCGGTATGAAAAGTTCTTAATGTTAGTTGAGTCCCTGGTTCTCCAATTGATTGACCCGCAATAATACCTACGGCTTCTCCCAATTCGACCAGGTCGCCGTGAGTGGGACTCCGACCATAACATAATTGACAGATCCAAGATGCACTCTTGCAAGTAAAGGGGGTTCGAATATATATTGGTTGTGCCCGAAAAGTTATGAATCGATTGACAAGTCCAATCCCAATATCTTGATTTCGAGCGGCAATGCATCGTAGACCCATATATATATTGTCTGCTAATACACGACCAATTAGTGTTTGGACAAAAATTTTTTCCGTCATCCCATTTCGAGGACTCACGGAAATACCTCGGATAGTACCACAATCCGTTCTACGTACAATAATGTGTTGAACTACTTCAACAAGTCTACGCGTGAGGTATCCGGCATCTGATGTTCGTACAGCAGTATCCACAACTCCTTTGCGGGCTCCGTAGCAGGAAATTATATATTCTGTCAAAGAAAGCCCTTCGCGTAAATTGCTTTGAATGGGTAAATCAATCATTTGTCCTTGGGGATCCGACATTAATCCTCTCATACCTACTAATTGGTGTATCTGAGATGCATTTCCTCTAGCCCCCGAAAAGGACATCAGATGGACTGGATTAGAAGGATCAGTCATCCGAAAATTAGGATTCATTTCTTGTCTCAAATATTCACTTGTAGCATACCATATCTCAATGGATTGACGTAATTTTTCTACCGCATGTACATTTCCATAATGATGGTGTTTTTCAAAAATAAAACTTTGTTGTTCAGTGTCTTGGACTAACCATCCCTTAGAAGGTATTGTTAAAAGATCATCAATTCCTAATGAAATAGATGTAGCAGTGGCTTGCTGGAAACCCAAAGTCTTTACTTGATCCAGGATGTGTGATGTATATGCCATTCCGAAATGATCTATTAATCTGCTAATAAGTCGTTTCATAGCAGTTCCATTTATCACTTTATTGTGAAAGACCAGATCAGCCCGTTCTGCCATAAGTACCTCTATATTCTGCTGAGTAGGATTCGACAATGGGCCTGAGTCAGTGATTCGAAAACTTCCTTTCCTCAATCTCAATCTTGATTCACGCAAAAATTCAGAAATTATGATACCAGTGAAACTGGAGAGACCCGAATTCCTATGGGCACGGGCATCACCTAATCTAATTTATTAGTTTAGATAGCGTATGAATAGGCCCGACAAAACCCCTGTATGGCTTCTTCTATTTCTCGATAAAAAGAAATATGACCAAGAGTGGTTCGAATGTATATACAATGGATTTCTTTTTTGACACTTCCTACTATTAGATAATGCTCATAAATCTCATGATAAGTACCCAAAGATTCATATTGAAGTTCGATGGGAACTTCTCTTGAGCCAATGACACGTTGATCTAGTCTCCATCGGAGCCACAAAGGACTATCTAAACTGATTCGTTTCTGCCGATAAGCTCCAAGTACATCATAGGAACTACAAAAATACAGTTCTTTCTCTTTCGTATACTTATAGTCATTATTGTCAACTGTATTATTTTGATAGTTTCCGCGA